GTCGGTTGTAAGAGATGTGAATCCGCCTGCCCAACGGATTTTTTGAGCGTTCGAGTTTATTTATGGCATGAAACAACTCGAAGCATGGGTCTAGCTTATTAATACGTTTCAGAAAAAACCACATAAATCCATTTTGAATACAGTTGATTTTTTTTTACCGACAAAAACCCGTGCTCAAAAAAAAAAAATAATAATATTATTCTATTTTCGATTTTTGAGCACGGGTTTTTTTGTCCAAGTGTATCTTGTCTTTACCACGAATGATTTTCCTTGGTTAACAATAATTGTAGTTTTGCCGATATTGACGGGTTCTTTTATTTTCTTTCTACCTCATAGAGGAAATAAAGTAATTAGGTGGTATACTACATGTATATGTATCTTAGAGCTTCTTTTAACAACCTATACATTCTGTTCTCATTTCCAATTGGACGATCCATTAACCCAATTAGCAGATGATTATAAATGGATCAATTTTTTTGATTTTTATTGGAGATTGGGAATAGATGGACTTTCTATAGGACCTATTTTACTGACGGGATTTATTACCACTTTAGCTACTTTAGCGGCTCGGCCAATTACTCGAGATTCCCGATTATTCCATTTTCTGATGTTAGCAATGTACAGCGGTCAAATAGGATCATTTTCTTCTCGAGACCTTTTACTTTTTTTTATCATGTGGGAGTTAGAATTAATTCCCGTTTATCTACTTCTATCCATGTGGGGGGGGAAGAAACGTCTCTATTCAGCTACAAAGTTCATTTTGTACACTGCGGGAGGGTCCATTTTTCTATTAATAGGAGTTTTGGGTATTGGTTTATATGGTTCTAATGAACCAACATTAAATTTTGAAACATTAGCTAATCAATCGTATCCCGCGGCACTGGAAATAATATTCTATATTGGGTTTCTTATTGCTTTTGCTGTCAAATCACCGATTATACCCTTACATACATGGTTACCAGACACCCACGGGGAGGCACATTATAGTACCTGTATGCTTCTAGCTGGAATTTTATTAAAAATGGGAGCTTACGGGTTGATTCGGATCAATATGGAATTATTACCCCACGCCCATTCCCTATTTTCTCCCTGGTTGATTGCAATAGGTGCAATACAAATAATCTATGCAGCTTCAACATCTCCGGGTCAACGTAATTTAAAAAAAAGAATAGCCTATTCCTCTATATCTCATATGGGTTTCATAATTATTGGAATTGGCTCTATAACCGATACGGGACTCAATGGAGCCATTTTACAAATAATCTCTCATGGATTTATTGGTGCTGCTCTTTTTTTCTTGGCAGGAACGAGTTATGATAGAATACGTCTTCTTTATCTCGACGAAATGGGTGGAATGGCTATCCCCCTTCCAAAAATATTTACGATGTTCAGTATCTTATCGATGGCTTCCCTTGCATTACCGGGCATGAGTGGTTTTGTTGCAGAATTATTAGTATTTTTTGGAATAATTACCAGTCAAAAATATCTTTTAATACCAAAAATACTAGTTACTTTTTTAATAGCAATTGGAATGATATTAACGCCTATTTATTTATTATCCATGATACGCCAAATGTTCTATGGATACAAGCTATTTAATGTTCCAAACTCTTATTTTTTTGATTCTGGACCGCGAGAGTTATTTGTTTCGATCTCTATCCTTCTACCAATAATAGGTATTGGTATTTATCCGGATTTGGTTCTTTCATTATCAATTGACAAGGTGGAAGCTATTATATCTAATTATTTTTATCGATAGGTTTCAGGAAAAGAAAAAAAGAACAAATCAAAAAGCAATCCTATTATTTTGGATATTGTTCGTTGTCGAATGAGAAAGAAGTCTTTTTTCTCTTAAGCTTATTTTTTCTCTTAAGCTTAAGTGGGATTTTCTCTTAAGTTTTAAGTTAAGTAAAATGAATTGGAACTGTAACCAGATAGATTTGGCCTTTGTGAGAACCATTTGAATCAAGTAGTGTAGTGATTCAAATGGTTCTCGACAGTTTATTTCTTATCTTATATTCTTACTTAATATATAATAATATATAATATTTATTATTTATAGAATATATAAATATAGGTATATATTCCATCTTTGTATTCGTCAGGATCTTTTTAATTTAATTAGATGTTAATGTAAATTAAATGAACCATAACTATGTAACCCTATTCCTAATAAATTTACCCCAAAATAGCATATCCAAATGATAACAAAGCCCATAGAAGCTACAATTGCAGAATTTACACTTTCCAAATTTTTAGTTGTTCGAGTATGTAAATAAATCGCAAATATGGTCCAAGTAATAAATGCCCAAGTTTCTTTTGGGTCCCAATTCCAATAGGATCCCCATGCCTCATTAGCCCATACTGCTCCCGAAAGAATACCTATGGTTAAAAAGATAAACCCTAAACTAATAATACGATAACCCCAATGATCTAATTGTTGAATCAGTTGAGCCTTGTAATAATTTCTAGAAGAAAAAAAAGAAGTCCTTAATAAAACATTGTTTTTTTCATTCATGTATTGGATCTCTCCAAAGGAAAATGAGTCATTTAAAAAATTATTGTTTTTACTAAAAATCCTTAGAACTTTTCGAAATGTAATGACTAAGAGAGCTACTGATAATAATGATCCACATAAAAGAGCTGCATAGCCCAATACCATCATACTTACGTGCATCATTAACCAATGGGATTGGAGAGCAGGTACTAATATTTCTGATTGATGTATTTCAGTTAACAGACCTGAAGTAACAAAGCCTTGGGTAAAAATAGTAGTTGGCGCAGTTATCGCCCTTAAATAATTTTTATGTTTTTTAACATATGGAACCATATGAATAATGGAGAAACTCCATGAAAGAAAAATTAATGATTCATATAAATTACTTAATGGGAAATGGCCCGAATAAATCCAACGAGTGACTAATAATCCTGTTATACAGAAAAAAGTCGCTATCATCCCTTTTTCTGACGAATCATATAGTCCTATGATTTCGTCGACTGATAAGCTTATCAAATAAATTGTAATTACAATTGAAACGATCGAAAAGGATATATGAGTTAATATATGTTCTAAAGTAAAAAATGTCATAATTAAAAAAAAAGGGGGGGGGGGGGGTACAAAATTATACGGAATTGAAATTAGGAATTGAATTCATTATAGGACTTATTATATCTCTTTTATAAGACGCTATGCCGCCACTCGGACTCGAACCGAGATGCTCTAGCACTGCTTCCTAAGAGCAGCGTGTCTACCGATTTCACCATAGCGGCGTAGGGTATTTGAAATAATAATAATCTATTTTTAGTTAATCGTCGAGATTGAAGGAGTCAATTCAATTCAATATTTTTTTGAATTAAAATTAATGAGAAAAAATAGTTTCCTTTCAATATTCAATATAAATAGGCATTGAAAGATTCCAATAAAAATCTTTATTATTCTTTTCTTGATAATAAGATTAAGATGGTTTTATTTAACAGAGGACATTTTCGTAGTTTATGCTCTATAAAAATGGAAATCCTGTAACTAAATAATTATGACTTCAACCCAAGCATATAATTAAAAAAAAGTTCTTTCATATTTGCATTTTTTAATATTTTTGAAAAATTCATTTATTATTTATTTTAATAATCTAAACTAAAAAATGCATTTGTTCAATGAACAAAAAAATTCTTTTTATGGATCATAGTGCATAGTGTGACATCCAAGGAATTATGTAAATATTTGTAGAACTTTGTATTAACCCTTAGGTTCTTTTTTGTCCTGTAGAAATTTGGATTTAGGATTTAGTAGACCAATTAAATATTGGTCTAAACATCTTGTCTAACAAAAAAGTTTTTGATTTTTTATCATAATTATTACTAATCTACCGTAAATCAAAAAATTCTTTGTAAAAATTAGAATTAATTATAAAGATTGAAAAATGTTCCTTTACAAACATAGGATGCGTTTTGACCACTCAAAATTGACACATTATCCATCTATAATACCTACCTAAATGAATAAAAAAGAGGACTTTTATCAAAGGAGTTGGGAATATATTCTATACTGAGTCAGAAAAATAATGATTCCAAAAGTTACAAAACAGTTTTTTTTTACTTAGTCAATTAATTTCAACCATCTTTTTTTTATTTTTATTTTTCCTAAAGATCTTATATCTTCTTTTATGTAGATATGTAGAAAAAAAGAAAACTTATTTTTTATTGTAACAAGTGAACCGATGGGGAAAAAAAGAATCCCCATTCGGAAATGAGAAAATATATTAAAAAAGGGGGTACCATTTTCAGATTTAGATTATTTAATTTAGCGTTTGATTATTTATTTGTCGTACAAAAAAACTTTTTGAATTCCCGGTTGAAAGAGACTTTGCTAATGAAAAAGCTTTCAACGCCGCCCAATATGCCTTTTTTTTCCAAATATTTTTACGAATACGTTTTTTTGATATAGAAGTACGTTTTTTTGGAACTGCCATGAAAAATTGGAAAAGTTATTCATTTCTATAGTTGGATGTGAAAGACATCTATTGTTCAAACAATTAAAATTTTTCTTTTTTTTTTCCAGATATTGTATAGAATAAAAAAAAATGGAAAAACAAAACTTTAGAATTTTTGTTTTTTTTTGATATCCCTGTCCATTTTTGTCCTGCTATATTTTATTTATACCGGTAATAAAACAGGTAAATAGATTGAAAGGTTTCAAAACCCAATCCTTACCTTACCCCCCCCCCCCTAATTCAAAATTACTTTCATTTTTTTTTTTTGCTATTAAATTGATCGCTCTCAAAAGAGCGAGTACACATAATTTGAATGAAACTAGTAGTTAATCAAAAAGGATACATGATTTTAGAAAAGTTATTTTAGTAATTCTCCTTTTTCTTTTAAGTCTATTTCTTTTTTATGTTATGAAAAGAAAAATGTCGAATATCATATTCTTTCCTACAACAAAAGATGTCTTCCAGTCCAATAAAAGACGGTCGCTGAGTTCCCCAATGAATTTTTCAATAAAGGAACGAAAAAAAAAAAGTTCTTTAAAGTTAAGTTATGGGCCATCCTATTATTACTATTATATTAGTCATATCAAAATAAAGTAATGTATTAAGTAGGCTATTTTGGTCTAATTCTTTTTCTTTGCTCTATAGATATAAATTATCGTAATACGTAATATTAATTGAAATTTTTTTGTATCTTCCTAAAAATATTACTTAATATAGATATAGTTTAATATATTAATAAAAAAATTTGTAATCGTAACTTGATTATACCCATATCATTTGACCAATTCTAACTTCTTGATTTGAATATTTGAAGTATTGAAAAAAAGATTGAGAATAATTAAGAATAAAAAATTTTATTTTAATTTTCCATATCTTGATTTTTTATTGAACCTAAAAAGGTGATAAGAGCCGGTGAATCAGAAACAATTAATTAAGAATAAAACAAGACTAAAAAGGTTTTTTATTATGGAATATACATATCAATATTCATGGATTATACCTTTCATTCCACTACCAGTTCCTATGTTAATAGGAGTGGGACTTCTACTTTTTCCAACGGCAACAAAAAATTTCCGTCGTGTGTGGGCTTTTCCTAGTATTTTATTGTTAAGCATAGTTATGATTCTTTCAGTCTATCTATCTATTCAGCAAATAAATAGAAGTTCTATCTATCAATATGTATGGTCTTGGACCATTAATAATGATTTTTCTTTAGAATTCGGTTACTTAATCGATCCACTTACTTCTATTATGTTAATATTAATTACTACCGTTGGAATTTTGGTCCTTTTTTATAGTGATAATTATATGTCTCATGATCAAGGATATTTGAGATTTTTTGCTTATCTGAGTTTTTTCAATACTTCAATGCTGGGATTAGTTACTAGTTCTAATTTGATACAAATTTTTATTTTTTGGGAATTAGTTGGAATGTGTTCTTACCTATTAATAGGTTTTTGGTTCACGCGACCTATTGCGGCAACTGCTTGTCAAAAAGCGTTTGTAACTAATCGTGTAGGGGATTTTGGTTTATTATTAGGAATTTTAGGTCTTTATTGGATAACGGGTAGTTTTGAATTTCGGGATTTGTTCGAAATATTCAATAACTTGATTTATAATAATGAAGTTAATTTTCTATTTGTTACTTTGTGTTCCTTTCTTTTATTTGCTGGTGCAGTTGCTAAATCTGCACAATTCCCCCTTCATGTATGGTTACCTGATGCCATGGAAGGCCCTACTCCTATTTCGGCTCTTATCCATGCTGCTACTATGGTAGCAGCGGGAATTTTTCTTGTAGCTCGACTTCTTCCTCTTTTTATAATCATACCTTACATAATTAATTTCATATCTTTGATAGGTATAATAACAGTATTATTAGGAGCTACTTTAGCTCTGGCTCAAAAAGATATTAAAAGAAGTTTAGCTTATTCTACAATGTCTCAACTAGGTTATATGATGTTAGCTCTAGGTATGGGGTCTTATCGAGCCGCTTTATTTCATTTGATTACTCATGCTTATTCCAAAGCATTGTTGTTTTTAGGATCCGGATCTATTATTCATTCAATGGAATCTATTGTTGGATATTCTCCAGATAAAAGTCAGAATATGGTTCTTATGGGAGGTTTAAAAAAGCATGTCCCAATTACAAAAACCGCTTTTTTAGTGGGTACACTTTCTCTTTGTGGTATTCCACCTCTTGCTTGTTTTTGGTCCAAAGATGAGATTCTTAATGATAGTTGGTTGTATTCACCGATTTTCGCAATAATAGCTTGTTCCACAGCAGGATTAACCGCATTTTATATGTTTCGGGTCTATTTACTTACTTTTGAGGGACATTTAAACGTTCAGTTTCAAAATTTTAGTGGTAAAAAAAGTAGCTCTTTCTATTCAATATCTCTATGGGGAAAAGAAATACCAAAAACGAAAAAAAAAAATTTTCGTTTATTAACTTTATTGGCAATGGATAATAATGAAAGGGCTTCTTTTTTTTGGAATAAGACGTATCAAATTGATGGTAATGTAAAAAGGATTATAAGCCCTTTTCTTACTATTATTCATTTTCGCACTAAAAACACTTTCTCTTATCCCCATGAATCGGACAATACTATGATATTTACCATCTTTCTATTAGTCCTATTTACTTTGTTTGTTGGAGGCATAGGAATTCCGTTTAATAAAGATGAAAGTGATTTAGATATATTATCTAAATTGTTAAATCCGTCTATAAATCTTTTACATCAAAATTCAAATAATTCTGTGAATTGGGAGGAATTTGTGACAAATGCAAGTTTTTCCCTCAGTATAGCTTTTGGAGGAATATTTTTAGCGACTTTTTTATATAAGCCTATTTATTCATCTTTACAAAATTTTAACTTACTTAATTCAGTTGTTAAAAGAACTCCTAATAGAGTTCTGCGGGACAAAATAATAAATGGGATATATGATTGGTCATATAATCGTGGTTATATAGATGCTTTGTATACAAAATCTTTAATTGAGGGTATAAGAG